TTTGACTTCTTCTTTTGAGAAAGGACTAAATATTCTTTTTGAGTGAGAGAAAACATAGTATAAATAAACAAAAAAGAAAGAAAAAAGAAAGAAGAGCATAATCTCACTTTGTTCTTTATGATAACTATACATAACATATATTTTTTTTTACCCATCTCCAAAAAGGGAATAGATATATATATATCTACATATCTAGATGTATAAGTTAAATGTATAGGTGCACATCATGCTCTAGACTATTAACGAATATCCATCTTGATAAATTTGTATGAATATCTAATCTATCCATTACATTATTTCGTGTCAGGAACCAGATTTGAACTGGTGACACGAGGATTTTCAGTCCTCTGCTCTACCAACTGAGCTATCCCAACCATTTCCCGTGCATCATCTTAGTACAGTACTTGTATCTATGTCAATTAAAGTAAAGAAGGAGTATTAAGCAATTTTACCTAGTAAGTGCAAAAATAATGATATAGATTGTGAATGATTCAATAGTAGAGATTCCTTGCCATACATCCATACATGTTTATTTGTATATATGAACAAATGTACAGAGATATTGTATCTATCAATATTGGAAAAGATCCAAGATTTTTGTTCGGATTCGTTTGTAAAAAGTAGAGTGAATGAAAAAGATAGTGGGTTTTTGCACTACTCATGAAAAAAAGAGAATACAAAATTGGGAAGTAAAATGGGCCTTTTTATCGATTGGGGATAGAGGGACTTGAACCCTCACGATTTCTAAAGTCGACGGATTTTCCTCTTACCATAAATTTCATTGTTGTCGATATTGACATGTAGAATGGGACTCTCTCTTTATTCTCGTCTGATTAATTTTTCAACAGATCTATCAAACTCTGGAATGATAGATTTAATCACTGAATATTCGATTCTTTCTTCAACTTCCGTTGAAACGGAAACGAATTCACAATAATTTGGAATTTTGCATTTTCATATATTTCATATATATTATACTACCAAATATATATATATGTATTTATATATATATATGTATTTGGATCATGATTTATACGTACGTATTAATTATATAGGACCATTCTTTATGTAATTTTGATATACGAATTCCTGCTACCAACGAAACATAATCAATTTTAGTCGTTAGAACAGCTTCCGTTGAGTCTCTGCACCTATCCTTTTTCTTTTTTTTCTAGTAAAAAAAAAATCCTTGTTTTATAATATAAAAACAAACAATAAAATAAGGATTTGGCTCAGGATTGCCCATTTTTCATTCCAGGGTTTCTCTGAATTTGGAAGTTATCACTTAGTGGGTTTCCATACCAAGGCTCAATCAAATTAAGTCCGTAGCGTCTACCAATTTCGCCATATCCCCCTTTTTGATACCCAGATCCAATTAAATTGGAATTCTATCCATCTCTTTCATTAAATTGGAATTCTATCCATCTCTTTCATTTATTTTGATTGAAAACGTTTAGTTTAATTCGTTAGATAATAATTTCTCTATCGAAAAGTGTATACTGCTATTTGTTGATTTTTTGGTTATCCTCTATCAATTCATCTCTATGGAATGAACTTTGTTTGAATCAAACATGATTCTATCATTGATGTATCCGCAATTCAATATGGATATGGATATCCTATCTATATATGTTTCGCCCTCCCCCCCCCTTATAAGGGAGATTTGAAATAGTGCAAGGGTCGATATTTATTCTTCTTTTTTATGCTGTCTCTTCTTTTTCCGAATCAAACCAGAACAACGTCTTATTCCAAATTGATTTTGATTGTATCTTTATCTTATCTTTTTCTTAGGACCAATCCACTAATCTACTAACTATACTATAATAACTATAATTATAATAAATAACTATATAAATAATAAGTATATAAAATATATATATATAAAGTAAAATAAATATATATATAGTAAAAAATAGAATAATAAATTGGATTCTAACATTCATCTTAATTTTCATTAAAATGAACATAATTTTCTATAATTGCTTTAATTTAAGAATTTATTCGATTTTTGCAAATTCTAATTATTTATAGATTACTAATTTAATTCGTCATATACTAGTTAGTCATATATTTCTATTAGAAAAGATAATTCTAAAAATCAAATGAATTCTATTTATATTTTTTTCCACTTAATCATTAGTTATATTTTGTGAGTTATAAGTTCTATTTATTATATATATCTATTATTATATTATTATTAATATATATTAATATTATTAGTTTTATATTTCAATTTCATACATTATTAGTTTATTTTTAGTTTTATTAGTTAGAACTATGAACTATATAATTCTCGTTAATATATATTAATAGCAAATAACTAAGATTCGTTAGTTTCTTCAATTCCTTCCTATTATATATATAGATTTTATCTTATGTAAGTTTATTATGTTATGTAAGCCCGCTTAGCTCAGAGGTTAGAGCATCGCATTTGTAATGCGATGGTCATCGGTTCGACTCCGATAGCCGGCTTTTTCTCTATCGATTTTTCCACGATTGATAATCTCTCCTCTCCTTTCCCAAAATACATAAATAAACACATAAATGTTGAATCGACGATCTATCTATTATGTAATGCTAACTTGCAACTAGGAATCCAAAATGGATTGGAGCAATTAGATCTCTACAGAACAAATCATAAAAAAGAGCCTCAACTCAATTTCCTATCCATATATACAAATGATACAATTTCTTTTACTCTACTTTGTAGTACTTCAATATCAATAGATTTAGCTTTGTTTTGTTTATCCTTTAGTTCAGTCTGAATTTCGATTTATTCTAAAAAAGAAAATTTCAATAAAAGCAAATAAAAAGGAGTCTTTATGTCTCGTTACCGAGGACCTCGTTTCAAAAAAATACGCCGTTTGGGAGCTTTACCAGGACTAACTAGTAAAAGACCTAAATCTGGAAGTGATCTTAAAAACCAATTGCGCTCCGGGAAAAAATCGCAATATCGTATTCGTCTAGAAGAAAAACAGAAATTACGTTTTCATTATGGTCTGACAGAGCGACAATTACTTAGATATGTGCATATCGCCGGAAAAGCCAAAGGGTCATCAGGTCAGGTTTTACTACAATTACTTGAGATGCGCTTGGATAACATCCTCTTCCGATTAGGTATGGCTTCGACCATTCCTGGAGCCAGGCAATTAATTAACCATAGACATATTTTAGTTAATGGTCGTATAGTGGATATACCAAGTTATCGTTGCAAACCTCGAGATATTATTACTACGAAGGATAAACAAAGATCGAAGGCTCTGATTCAAAATTATATTACCTTATCTCCCCGGGAGGAATTACCAAAACATTTGTCTTTTGACTCATTCCAATATAAAGGATTAGTAAATCAAATAATAGATAGTAAATGGATCGGTTTGAAAATAAATGAGTTATTAGTAGTAGAATATTATTCTCGTCAGACTTGACGAAAATAAAAAAAAGATTGAGAGTAGTTTATCTCTTTTCACTGAAATAAAAATAACTAGACCCGGAAAAGGGCCTTGATCCGCATTTTTTTTCCCATTCAGTATTATAAAACAATAGGATTTTTTTCGCTCTTTTGCCGATATTTGTTTACGTACCACAATAATGTAATTAGAAATAGAGAATTTTTATCAAACAAAGTTTACATACAATTAATTCTCATTGCTGGAATGATGGTATCAAACGTTATTGGATTTGATCCATTGTGCTCAATAACGTTGGTGAATTAAGAAAAACGAAACGGAAAGAGAGGGATTCGAACCCTCGGTAAACAAAAGCCTACATAGCAGTTCCAATGCTACGCCTTGAACCACTCGGCCATCTCTCCCATATAATCTTTCTTATTATTGACCAGAAACCCAGTGAATAGCGAGTCATTTATCTAATTGCAGTACAAGCACGACTGATAAATGGTTCCACAGAAAACATTCCTTTCAAATTTCCTATTTCTCAACAACAACTTCTCTCATTAGCCACCCCATGAATCTATTACAAATTTATGAATCGTCCCATGAATTTTTTGATTTCCATTTTCCTTTGTATGGTGTGGCACATCCACGTTATACAAACAAAACAGATGCTTACCTTACTCTATTCATGGAATGATTATTTCCTTCTTTTTTCTTTTCCTCTTTGGATCATAACCAAATCAAAACCTCTCAAGTTATCAGAATCCGCAGTAAAATCAAGTTTTTGGTTATTCAATTTAGATAAAATAAAATGGTAATAGTTCCTTTCATTGGTATAATACGAAATTGGAATGAAATCCAACCTGACTTCATATCTCTCCTTGTCCAATCCAATCCAAACAAAAAGAAAAAAACAGTTTGAATAGAAAATCCACATCTTTTATTTTTGAATTAGTCTGTTTTTATGTTATTTCGTATTGTACAATTACTTTGTTTGTGGGATCATTTTCCTCCCTTGGGAAAATGAAAAAAAAAAATTATAGAATTCTATAATGGATTGTAAATTATGCCAAGATCCCGGATAAATGCAAATTTTATTGATAAGACTTCTTCAATTGTAGCCAATATATTATTACGAATAATTCCGACAACGTCGGGAGAAAAAAAGGCATTTACCTATTATAGAGATGGTGCGATTTGATTCTTTTTTTTTTTCGTCTAGTTTTTCTATTACGAGAAAGAAAAGGGACCGGGTTTGGGATAGAAAGAACCAAATTTTGGAAATAAACCCACGCTTGGTGTAGGTGAAGTTTGGGGATAAAACAATTCCTTCTGTCGTGTATCCTCGATTGATGCAGCCTCGGATACTTCAATTGTTGATTTGAGTATTGAGCGAAGGGTTACACCTATGGATTATTATGTCTTGTGGACAATTCTATTCTACTAGTACCAATAGGCGGCATGGGGGAAGAAGCACTACACCTAGGAATCAACAACACGAAAACTTTGTTATAAATTCCCCTTTTCCTTTTCGGTATCGGGGCCAAAAAGAATGGTTGGGACAACAAACATCCATCTTGTTCGTACTTTGGATACCCATATAACCATCAAAGATCGTTGAAGTGACTAATTCCTCGAAATAGGGGGCGTTGCGGACAAAGAAATTGTTGGAGTTACGATTTCCATCTATCACTAATATAATTAGTGTTAAGAAAAACCTCTTGCAGGCAGGCTGGCTAGAGATTTTTTGTAAAAATACTAGCTCCCGTCAGTTCATAATGAGAATAGTGAAATTTGGATTACATGGATTATTCCCTTTAGTACTATGCGCAGAGGGGAGGAGCCGTATGAAATGAGAATCTCACGTACGGTTCTGAAACGGGGATTTCTTGAGTAGAATGAACGACCGTAACGAATGTTGGCTCAATCCGAAGGAAATTATGCGGAAGCTTTACAGAATTATTATGAAGCTACGCGACCAGAAATTGATCCTTATGATCGAAGTTATATACTCTATAACATAGGACTTATACACACAAGCAACGGGGAGCATACAAAAGCTCTAGAATATTATTTCCGGGCATTAGAACGAAACCCATTTTTACCACAAGCTTTTAATAATATGGCCGTGATCTGTCATTACGTGCGGCTATCTCCACTATAGGAAAAGGGAAAAAGATCCAATCGACTAGTAAAGTAAATACTAGAAACTAGAAATAGGCTTTCTACATATGCATCGTCCAAAGCAACGATTTTTATCAGCTGTAGCAAGTAAAGAGACTTCATGATAACCAAAATAGGAAGAAATGGATATAGCCTTATATATTATATTCTATGGATAAAGGATTGAATTGATAGAGAAAGCGCCGTAAAGATCAATTAGCAAATTATGGGATCGATAGAGTTAAGAACTGCTTTGCTTACTTATGCCGTGATATGGGATAAAAGTTAGGAATCCACTCATGTAATAGAGTCGATCCACTAAAGTATTGAGCAGCGGTGTAGCATCAGATCCCAAAGATAGTAAGTTCTTTTTTCTTATGGAGGAAAGTATTTTTCAAAGATTCTATATGACTTTCATATATGAAATATGAAACCGAGATAGTTACCTTTCAGAAAATTCTAACGTTATAGTGAGCTATTTATGGTTCATTCTTCTGAAGGTAGGAGAAAGGATAAAACTTATTTATTTGATTTATTTATCAAAATTTCAAAATTAGAGTTTGAAACTTATGTAATTCACTTGTTCTGGTTAACCCAAGAAAATTGGAGATAGATTTCTGACAAATCTAATTCAGTTAGCATACAAATTCAGTTAACATAGGATAAATTAAAATGGGACAAAAAGCAAAAAGAATCGATTGCCGAGCCGTATGAGGTAGGAAACTCTCAAGTACGGTTCGAAAGGAAGGAACCACCTATTCCGACCGGGGAGAACAGGCCATTCTACAGGGGGACTCAGAAATTGCGGAGGCTTGGTTCGATCAAGCTGCTGAGTATTGGAAACAAGCTATAGCACTTAGTCCGGGTAATTATATTGAAGCACATAATTGGTTGAAGATCACAAGGCGTTTCGAATTCGAATAAGACCCTCCCCTTTTTTTTCTGAATTAAAATTGGTTGTTGGATCCGTCAATCATCAAATCAAAGAAAATGGATTGTTTCCATAAGAAGATCCAATCAAGAATTTCACTATATCTCTTCCTTCTAAAATCATTGTATGAGATCTCGTAGCGGTAAATGATCCGGATACAATATAGAATAGAATGAATAACGCTAATAAAGGTTCGAATGAATAAATTAAATAGAAATTCGGAATAGATCTTATGAATTCTAATGAATTTCATTCCACTGAATGATCTTGTGATTTGTAATAAAATTATAAGATAAGTAGATTACTTATACATTCAGATATAAGTATACTAGGTTACACAAAAAAAATCGTTTTTTCGTCACACTAAGAAAAGATTTTACTGGAAAAGGGTCCGTTGGGCACCTAATCGTTATGTCATAATAGATCCGAACACTTGCCTCAGATTGACTTCAATATCATAATTGCTCTAGTGAATAACTAAATTTAATAGATGGATAGGAGATAATAAAGAAAGAAACTAATCATAAAGAAAATATCTATCTTTCGGAGGTTCACTAAAAACTTAACTGTTGGCGGGTCTCTTTGTATGTGTTGTCCGGAAAGAGGAGGACTTAATGATTATTCGTTCGCCGGAACCAGAAGTGAAAATTATTGTGGATAGGGATCCTATAAAAACGTCTTTCGAACAATGGGCCAAACCCGGACATTTCTCAAGAACAATAGCTAAGGGCCCTGATACTACCACTTGGATCTGGAACCTACATGCTGATGCTCACGATTTCGATAGTCATACCAGCGATTTGGAGGAGATTTCTCGAAAAGTCTTTAGTGCTCATTTCGGGCAACTCTCCATTATCTTTCTTTGGCTGAGTGGCATGTACTTCCATGGAGCCCGTTTTTCCAATTATGAAGCATGGCTAAGTGATCCTACTCACATAGCTCCCAGTGCCCAGGTAGTTTGGCCAATAGTAGGGCAAGAAATATTAAATGGCGATGTAGGTGGGGGTTTCC